AAACAATCTTTTTTTTTTAACTTAAGATTGTTTAGATTGGAAAATAATATTAACTTAAATTATTGAGATTTAATAAATAGTAGAATTTAATATAAATACGATTTATAATTGTAAAATATGTGGGGTATTTTACATTTATATAGCGTTTATATTGAATTTTTTTAAGTTGAAGGTCATTTATTATATATATTTAAATAATGCTGTTTAGGTTCACTGGTCTTTATCTACCTAGCTATAATATATCTTAATATATAGTAGCTAGGTAATACTTAAATAAAGATCCCAAAACGTGGTTTTGAAAAATGGTATATATTTAATCTATCTATATGAAAATTGGTTATATTTTTAGATTACATGTAAATTTTTATGAGTTGAAGTTGTTCTAAATTGAAGAGATTTAGATTTTCAATTTTGTAAAGTTATTTTTTCAAAAGTTTCGATCTAGTCTGTGGGGATAGTCTGGAGAGGGATAGTTTATCGGTCAAGGGGGTATATATGAAATTATTTATATAATAGTAATTATACAACATTGTAAGTTATGTTTATATAATTAACCTAAATAATAAAATCTTATATATAATAAATAATTAAATAATTATTTATACGTTCAAGTATTTATTGCGATTAACAACATCGCTAGTAATATTTGCTTATATATATGTATCTCATATATGTAAGAAATTTATATAATATTATACTTTATATATATGTATCTCATATATGTAAGAAATTTATATAATATTATACTTTATATATATGTATTAATAAATTATAAAATATTTACTGACTGGGAGTGGGAGACGGGAAGGAAGTTTTTGAAGATCCTAAAATAAAATCTTGAAAAATGGTATATATTTAATCTATGTATATGAAAATTGGTTGTATTTTTAGATTACATGTAAATTTTTATGAGTTGAAGTTATTCTAAATGAAGAAATTTTTAGATTTTCAGTTTTAAATTTTAATTATTTATGTAAGTTATAATTAGTAAATTTTATTAGAATTATAAAAAGTTGTGCCAGCATATGCGGTTATACCTCTACATTCAAATCAATTTTATTTGTTTAGCACTAATTTATTTTTTTTAATTTTGAATTTTAATTTATTAGGTGAAATTTTTAACTTGTTTATACAGAATTGGTTATTATTTGTGTAAAAGTGAATATATAAACTAGGATTAGATACCCTATTATTACCATTAAATTTTTATGATATAGTATTAAAAGTTATGTTCTTGAAATTAAAAAGATTTGGCGGTAATTTATTCTTTTTAGAGGAACCTGTTATGTAATTGATAATCCACGATTGGTTTAACTTTAACTATTATGTTTGTATACCTCTGTTATTGAATGTGTTATTAGATTATTTTCTTAAATTATTATGTAATTGATATCAAGTCAAGGTGCAGCTTATGTAAAAGTTTTCAATGGGTTACATTTAAATTTATTTATTAGATTAAATACTTGTAAGTATTTATGAAATAGGATTTAATTGTAAATTTTATAAATATATATATTGATTTTAGCTCTAATTTATGTACATATCGCCCGTCACTCTCATCTATATAAGTGAGATAAGTCGTAACAAAGTAATTTTATTGGAAAATGAAGTTAGAATATAACAAATTATACCTATAGTGGTTATATTATTTACAATAATATATTGTTTGTGCAATTCAATCTGATTTGAAGTTATTTTGTTATTATTATTTATTGTTGTTTTTTAGAATTAACTTAATTTATTAGTATATTTTATTGAAATTTTTATTTTAATTATAGTTTATTGTACTGTAAAGGAGTCAATTTATTTATTTATAAGTAAATGTTTGTTGTTGTACCTTTTGTATCAGGGTTTATTAATTATATTGTATATATTTGCATTTCTCGAAGTTTAGGGAGTTAACTTAATATGAAATTTTATGTAACATAATAATTTAGAATATTAAGTTAGTGGTTATATGCTATTCATTCTTTATTATCTGGTTTTTTAAGAATTGAATTTAATTCAGGATTTATTTTATATATTTTTATTTAATTAAATGTATTTTTTAAATCTAAAATTAGAGGGGATAATCTTTCTAGTTATTTTATAATTTACTTATTTATCAAGAGTTGTAGGATTAAAAATTTCTATCATTGAATTTTTTTATAATTTATCTTGTTTATTTAATTATTTCATTATATTTAAATTTTTATTGAAACTTAAAAACTAACTTTAAATTTTTAGTGATAATGATAGAATTAGTAGTTATGAAAATTTAAATATAGTAATTCGGCAATTTTAATTTCCGCCTGTTTACCAAAAACATGTCCTGAAGATTTTAATTTTAGGTTTGGCCTGCTCAATGATTTTAAATAGCTGCAGTATTTTAACTGTACAAAGGTAGCATAATAATTTGTCTCTTAATTGGGGACTTGAATGAATGGTTGGACGAGAAATTAACTTTCTTTATTTAAATTTATGAATTTAATTTTTTAGTTAAAAAGCTAAAATTTTTTTATAGGAAGAGAAGACCCTATAGAATTTTATAATTTATCCAATTTATATTTTTATTTACTCCATAGGAAATTGGATAAATTATTTAGTTGGGGTGATTGTGGAATTTACTTAACTTCCATTAATTTTTTTCATAGGTTAGTGTTTTTAAGATCCATTATTAATGATTACAAGATTAAATTACCTTAGGGATAACAGCGTAATTCTTTTGGAGAGTTCAAATCGATAATAGAGTTTGCGACCTCGATGTTGGATTAAAGTTATTTTTGGGTGTAGAATTTCAATTAATAGGTCTGTTCGACCTTTAAATCTTTACATGATCTGAGTTCAGACCGGCGTGAGCCAGGTTGGTTTCTATCCATAATTTTTTCTTATATTCTAGTACGAAAGGACCGAATATGAATAATATTTATTTTTTATTGATTTATATTAACTATCTTGGCAGATTAATGTGTTAAATTTAGAATTTATTTATGTAGTTTATATTACAGATAGTAATATATTCAATTATTTTTTTTATTATAATAATTTTTATTATGATTTCTGTTGGTTTTGTTACTCTAATAGAACGTAAAATTTTAGGTTATATTCAGATTCGTAAAGGTCCTAATAAAGTAGGTTATATGGGTTTACTACAACCTTTTTCTGACGGTTTAAAGCTTTTCTTTAAGGAACAAAGTTGTCCTTATATATCTAATTTTTATATTTATTATTTTTCACCTGTTTATATATTAGTTTTATCATTTATTTTATGGGCTTTATTTCCTTTTGTTGTTAATGTTTATAACTTTAATTATGGATTTTTATTTTTTATATGTTGTTCAGGTATGTCAGTTTATGGTTTAATATTGTCTGGTTGATCATCTAATTCAAAATATGCTTTATTGGGTTGTTTACGTTCTGTAGCTCAAACTATTTCTTATGAAATTAGAATGTCTATAATTATTATATGTTATATAATTATAACTTTCAGATATAATTTTATATCTTTATATAACTATCAATTCTATACTTGATTCTTATTCTTGTCTTTCCCATTATTTTTTTGTTGATTATCTTCTTGTTTAGCAGAGACTAATCGTTCACCTTTTGATTTTGCTGAAGGTGAAAGTGAATTAGTTAGAGGATTTAATGTTGAATATAGAGGTGTAGGTTTCTCTTTTATTTTTCTTTCTGAATATATAAATATTATATTTATAAGAATATTAACAGTTATAATTTTTTTTGGGTGTAATTATAATTCTTTAACTTTTTTTTTAAGGATTGTTTTTGTTATTTTTTGATTTATTTGAGTTCGTGGTACTTTACCTCGTTTCCGTTATGATAAATTAATAAATTTAACTTGGAAGATTTTTCTTCCGATTTCTTTAAATTATTTTTTATTTATCTCTTTATTTTTATGTTTTACTATGGGGTATTAGTTTCATTAAATTAAGTGTATATAAGTTATAAATGGAATTTAACCATTATTTTATATTTTCAAAATATATGCTTATCTAAAGCTTAAATAACTAATTAATATTATCTCATAGTTTTAAAATTATTGGATTTATTATAAAATATAAAAAATATAATATTGTTAATATTTGCCCTATGAAAATAAAAGGTTCTTCTGCAGGTCGAGCTCCAATTCATGTAAGTAGAATAATTACTATAATAAATGATCATAGTATTAACTTATTTATTGGATAGAATATTATGCTTTGAATTTTATTTTTATTAGTTAATGGTAATGTTAAAATGATTATAATAGATAATATTATTGCTATTACGCCTCCTAATTTATTAGGAATTGATCGTAAAATAGCGTATGCAAACAAGAAATATCACTCTGGTTGAATGTGGACTGGTGTCGTTATTGGGTTTGCTGGGATGAAGTTTTCAGGATCTCCTAATAGCCGTGGTTCTATTAATACAATCATAATTAATAAATATACAATAATTATTATTCCTATTAAATCTTTAATAGTAAAGTATGGATGGAATGGAATTTTATCATAATTTGAATTTAACCCAACTGGATTATTTCTACCTGTTTGGTGTAGAAACAGTAGATGAATTATAGTTATACCTGTAATAATAAATGGTAAAATGAAATGTAATGTAAAAAATCGTGTTAGTGTAGCGTTATCTACTGAGAATCCTCCTCATAATCATTTTACTAAATCATTACCTACGTAAGGTACAGCTGATAATAAATTTGTGATAACTGTTGCACCTCATAAAGATATCTGACCTCATGGTAGTACATAACCTAAAAATGCAGTTGCTATAATTAAAAATAGTATTATTACTCCTACTGTTCATGTTGAAATTAATTTAAAAGATCTATAATAAATTCCTCGTCCCACATGCAGGTAAAGACAAATAAAGAATATTGACGCTCCATTTGCATGTAAGTTTCGAATTAACCATCCGTAATTTACATCTCGACAGATATGGATTACTCTATCAAAAGCTATATAAATATTAGCTGTATAATGTATAGCTAGAAATACCCCTGTAATAATTTGGATTATTAAACATATTCCGAGTAAAGATCCAAAATTCCATATTAGGGAGATTCTTGATGGTGATGGTAAATCAATTAATGAATTGTTAATAATTTTTATTATAGGGTGAATTTTTCGTATAGGTTTATTCATTACTTTTTAATACGTAAAGGTCCTTCATTAATATTTACAATATTAGATACTACAATTATAGATAACAATAATAATAAAACTATAATTATTGTTAATAGTATAGTCTTATTATTAAATATTAAGTATAGATTTAATTTTATTAAAGATGTTGTAGTTATTATAAAATTTTCATCTTTCAATTTTAATATTATTAGGAATAAGGTTATAATAATTATTATAACTATTAATTTTATTGAAAATGAGATTTTTTCATTTCTAGCAATTCTAGATATATATATAAATAAGATTAATATTCCTCTTATAATAATAATTAATAGGATATAAGAGAACCAGAATGATGACATGGTTATTCCAATATAAATGGAAATTAGCAATGTTTGTATAATAATAATTATGGCTATTACTAGAGGATGTTTAATAAAGATAAAGATTAAAGAAGTTATAATTAACAAATTTATTACATATATAACAGTAAATAGTTTATGAAAATTTTAATTTTGGGGATTAAAGATGGGTTAATCTCTTTACTGATGTTTTAAAGATTTTTTCTATTTATGATTTACAAAATCATTGTTTTTTTTAAACTATTAAAACAAATTTATGTCTTTTTAATTATATTTATAAGAGGGTTGATGGTATTTATTTCATTACGTAAGCATTTATTAATTGTTTTATTTAGATTGGAATATTTAATAATTACAGTTTTTATAGTTTTTTTTTATTACTTGATAATAGAAGGTTCTGATTTTTATTATTTATTATTATTTTTAGTATTTTCTGTTTGTGAAGGTGTTTTAGGATTAGGAATTTTAGTTAATATAATTCGTAGACATGGTAATGATTTATTATCAAGCTTTTATATATGATAAAGTTTTTATGTTTAATAGTTTTTATGACTCTTATTTCTAACTGGTGATTAATAATATATATATACATTATTGCTGTTTTTATTTTAATATTAACTTCTATAAATTTTTATTTTAGTAATTTAAGTTATGGATTAGGAATAGATTATTTATCATTTTGGATAGTTGTTTTAACATTATGGATTATATCATTAATAATTATATCTAGATATAAAATTAAATCTGATAATAATTGTTATTTATTTATGTTAACTTTAGTTATCTTATCTTATTTTTTGGTTTTATCTTTTTCTACAGCAAATTTGTTTATATTCTATATTTGATTTGAATGTAGAATAATCCCAACCTTGATTTTAATTTTTGGTTGGGGTTATCAACCTGAACGTTTGAATGCAGGTATCTATATATTATTTTATACTTTATTCATATCATTACCTATACTTTTATGTATTTTTTATATTTATAATAATTATTTTAGTATAAATATATTTTTATTAAGAATTAATTGCAATTTTTATATTTATATATCTTTAATTTTAGCTTTTTTAGTTAAAATACCAATGTTTTTTTTTCACTTTTGATTGCCCAAGGCTCATGTAGAAGCTCCAGTTTCTGGCTCGATAATTTTAGCTGGGGTGTTATTAAAGTTAGGAGGTTATGGTTTATTACGTATTTTTAATATTACAAAATATTATAATACAAATTATTATTTTATTATTTTAAGATTGACTGGTTCTGTTATTATTGGTATTTTATGTTTATGCCAAGTTGATGCAAAATCTATAATTGCGTATTCTTCTGTAGCACATATAGGTTTAGTAATTAGAGGTTTAATAACTTTAAATTCCTTAGGTTTATGGGGATCCCTAATTATAATATTAGGTCATGGATTATGTTCTTCTGGTTTATTTTCTTTATTGAATATAATGTATGAACGTAGAGGTAGACGTAGAATTATTATAAATAGGGGTTATATAATTTTTATACCCACTATATCAATATTTTGATTTTTACTTAGTGTTAATAATATATCTAGACCTCCTTCATTAAATTTATTAGGTGAAATTTTATTAATTAATAGATTATTAAGATGAAGAAGTTTAACATTTATATTATTAGGATTATCCTCCTTTTTAAGATGCTGTTATAGAATTTATTTATTTTCAATTACTCAACATGGGGTTTTATTTAGTAGTTTAAAATTTAATAGAAATGGCAAGGTACGAGAGTTTATAATTTTAATTCTTCATATTTTACCTTTAAACTTACTTTTTTTAAAGGGTGAATTATTAACTTTTTGAATTTAATTATCCCCCTATTTTTTTTATTTACTAATAGGGGGATGGTCTTTATTTACTTAACTTAAATAGTTTAAAATTAGAATTATAATTTGTGGAGTTATAGGTGTATAATTACTTTAGGTTATTAATTATTATTATTTTTGATTTTTATTTATTTTGCTTATTGGTGTTTTTAATTATTTAATTGGTTTTTATATATTAATTTTTGATTATATAATTATTATAGATTGAGATTTGTTGAATTTGAATTCAGGGTATATAGTTTTTACTTTAGTTTTTGATTACTTTTCTTTATTGTTTATGGGTAGAGTGATGGTTATTTCTTCTATAGTAATTTTGTATAGTAATTCTTATATAGCTAGAGATTTAAATAAGATTCGGTTTTTATTTTTACTTTTATTATTTATTATATCAATATGTTTTATAATTATAAGTCCTAATTTAGTTAGAATTTTATTGGGCTGAGATGGATTAGGTCTTGTTTCTTATTGTTTAGTTATTTATTACAACAATAATAGTTCTTATAATTCGGGGATGATTACTATTTTGACTAATCGTATTGGTGATGTGGCTATTTTATTAGGTATTGGTTTAATATCTATATCTGGTAGTTGATATTTTATATATTTCTTTTTTTATGAAATATTTTATAGAAAGTATTTAATTTTATTACTTGTTGCTGCTGCTTTTACTAAAAGAGCTCAGGTCCCTTTTTCTTCTTGGTTACCTGCAGCAATGGCTGCACCTACCCCTGTTTCTGCATTGGTTCATTCTTCTACTTTAGTTACTGCTGGTGTTTATTTAATGATTCGTTTTAAAGAGTTTTTAGGTTTTTATATTACTGATTTTTTTTTATTTATTTCTGTATTAACTATATTTATATCTGGATTGGTAGCTAATTATGAATTTGATTTAAAGAAAATTATTGCTTTATCTACTTTGAGACAGTTAGGTTTAATAATAAGAGTTTTTTTTATAGGTTTTTATGATGTTTCTTTTTTTCATTTATTAACTCATGCTTTTTTTAAAGCTCTATTGTTTTTATGTGCTGGTTTATTTATTCATGGAGTTAATGGCACTCAAGATATTCGTTATATAGGTTCTTTTGTAATTAATTTTCCTTATACTATATCTTGTTTTGCTATTGCTAACTTTTCTTTATGTGGTTTACCTTTCTTGTCTGGTTTCTATAGAAAGGATTTAATTGTTGAACTTATAATTATGGACTGGAATAATTTATTTTTGTGTTTACTTTTTTTTACCTCTATTGGTTTAACTGCTTGTTATAGAATTCGTTTATGTTATTATTGTATATTTGGTAATGAAGGTATTATCAGTTTTAACTTGTATAGTGAAGATAAGGATATAACTTTTTCTATATTAATTTTGGTTTTTATAGGTGTGGTTGGTGGTAGATTCTTATCTTGGTTAATTTTCCCTTATCCTACTTTTATTTGCATACCTTTAATTTTAAGGATTATATCTATTTTGTTTATTATTATTGGTGGTTGGGTTGGTTATGAATTTTCTTTATCTTATTTTAGTTTTAACATTTTTTGATTAAAAAATTTAATTGTTTATTATTTTTTTATTAATATATGGTTTTTACCTAATTTTAGTACTTATATTATCTATAATAAATTTTATTATATTTCTTTAAATTATGTTAGGATTTTTGATTACGGTTGGGGAGAACATTTAGTATCAAGGGGTTTAGTCCTTTATTTTTTATTTTTGAGTAAGTTAAATTATATCTTACAGTTTAATAGATTAAAAATTTATTTTATGATTTTTTTGTTTATAACCTTTATATTTTTTATTATTTACTTAAATAACTTAATTAAAGTTTAATATTGAAGATATTAATATGGATTTATAATCCTTTAAGTAACTTATAAGAATAATTTCTAATCTTTCATTGAAAATGAATAGTTTTAAGTTAAACTATATAAGTAAGAGAAAAACGGGATTTAACCGCTTTAAAAGATAGTTAGCAGCTTCTTTTAGTAACAACTTTCTCTTTTAATTGGATTTTATAATCATTAATTTCATTAACAATGAAAAGCCTCTATTTGGCTTCAATTAATTTTAAGTAAGGAGAGTTAATCTCTAATTTTAGGTCGAAACTAAATGTATTTATTACTTCATTACTTGAGGTTAACTGAAAGTTTTATTTAACTGCAAATTAAGTGTTTTATATAAACTATAACCCCTTTATTTTGTTCAATCTAGTATATTATTATTTCATTCGTGATATAAACCTATAATTAAGATTATAATAAATATTGTTATAGTTATTGTTCAGGTAATTATATTTCTGTTTTTGATTGTTATAATTATGGGTAATATAATTGCTACTTCTACATCAAAAATTAGAAATAAGACTGCGATTAAGAAGAATTGGATTGAGAATGGTAACCGGTTTTTGGATTTAGGGTCAAATCCGCATTCAAATGGTGATATTTTTTCTCGATCTGTAATTGAAGTTTTTGATATTATTGTCATAACTATTATTAATGTTATTGGTACTAGTATTCTTAATAAAATTAAGTATAGGATTTTAAATATTACTTTTTCTTGTTTAGTTACAAGTTCTTTTGATTGGAAATCAAAAATAATTTATTATAATAAAAAAGTTAGCTACCTCATCAATAAATAGAAATATATAGGAAGATTCATACTACATCTACAAAATGTCAGTATCATGCAGCTGCTTCGAATCCTAAGTGGTGATTTTTAGAAAAATGTATTTTAATATGTCGTAATATACATACTATTAAGAATGTTGTTCCGATAATTACGTGAATTCCATGGAAACCTGTTGCTATAAAAAATGTTGATCCATAAATTGAGTCTCTGATACAGAAGTTGGATTCTTTATATTCATAATATTGGAAAAATGTAAATATCACTCCTAATATAATTGTTATTATTAGTGATTTTTTTGTTTCTTTAAGTGAATTATTGATTAGTCTGTGATGGGCTCATGTTACACTTAAACCTGAACACAGAAGGATTATTGTGTTTATTAATGGGATTCCTATGGGATCAAAGGTTTTGATTCTTTGTGGTGGTCATTTTATTCCGATTTCAATAGTGGGAGCAAGGCTTCTATGGAAGAATCTTCAGAAAAATGATAAGAAGAAGAATACTTCTGAAGTAATAAATAAAATTATTCCTAATTTTAATCCTTTAATTACTTTGTTAGTGTGTTTACCTTGATAAGTTGATTCTCGAATAATATCACGTCATCATTGAAATATAGACATAATATTAATTATTAGTCCTAGATTTAATAATAACATTTCATTTTTATGTATTCATGTAATTATTCCAGTAAGTATAGTTATTAATCCAATAGATCTTGTAATTGGTCATGGTCTTTGATCAACTAGATGAAAAGGATGGTTGTTGATTTTCATTAATTAATTTCTCTAGAGTATAGTGTTCTTAATACTGAAAATACATAAGCTTGAATTAATGCTACGGCTGATTCAAATATTATTAATATAAATTGTATAAAAAAGATAATTAAAAAATTTGATTTGATGGAGTTGTTACCTAATAATCTTATTATTAGGTGTCCGGCGATTATATTAGCTGTTAAACGTACAGCCAGTGACCCTGGTCGTATGATATTACTAATCGTTTCAATTATAACTATAAAAGGTATTAATATTGCAGGGGTTCCTGTTGGGATTAGATGAGAAAATATATAGTTAGTTTTATTAATTCATCCAAATATCATTAATGATACTCATATAGGAAGAGCTATAGATAATGAAAATGTTAAATGTCTTGATCTTGTAAAAATGTATGGTATAATACCTATAATATTATTTAGTAGAATAAATGTAAAAAGTGAAATTATTATAATGTTTAGTCTTTTGTTCTTTTCACCTAGAATTATAGAGAATTCTTTATTTAAGTTTCATATAATACTTTTAGATAATATACTAATTCGATTTGGCAAGTATCAATAATATATTGGTAAAATTGCTAAACATGTTACTGATCTAATTCAATTTAATGATAGTTTTATTGACGTTGATGGATCAAATGTAGAAAATAAATTATTTATCATTTTCAATTTGATTGGTAAGTTTTATAACTATAATTTTTTTTAATTGACTTATTAAAAAAGATAAAGTAAATAATGTTTATTGTTAATAATAATATAATAATAAATATTAAATATAGTATGTTTCATCATAGAGGTGCTATTTGAGGTATAAAAAAATATTTTTTAATTTCTTTAACTTGACAAGTTAATGTTTTTTATAAACTAATTTTTCCATTAAGAGTACTTGTAAATTACTATAAGTTGGTTTAAGAGACCAATGCTTGGACACTTCAGCCACTTAATGAGTTTTTATAGATTCATTTAATAAAGGTTTTTATTGGGACTCTTTCTACAACAATTGGTATAAATCTATGGTTAGCTCCACAAATTTCTGAGCATTGGCCGAATATAATTCCTGGTCGGTTGATTTTGAAGTTTCCTTGGTTTAATCGTCCAGGCGTTGCATCAATTTTGATTCCTAGTCTTGGTATTGCTCATGAATGTAAGACATCAGCTGCTGTTACTAGAATTCGAGTTTGTGTATTTATGGGTAGGATTACCCGGTTATCAACATCAATTAGTCGAAATTCATTATTATTAATTTCATTTGTTGGTTTTATATATGAATCAAATTCTACTTCATTGAAGTCTGAATATTCATATCTTCAGTATCATTGGTGTCCAATAGATTTAAGTGTAATTATTGGGTTATTAGTTTCATCTATAAGATATAGTAGGTGAAGTGATGGTAGTGCAATAAAGATTAGGATTACTGCTGGTAATATAGTTCAGATAAATTCAATTGTTTGTCTTTCCAATAAAAATCGATTAATTAGTTTATTATTTATAATTATTATTATTAGGTAAAGGACTGTTATTGTAATTATAATTAAGATTATAATTGTATGATCATGAAAAAAAATTAATTGTTCTATAAGAGGTGAATTTGCATCTTGTAGTGACATTATTATTCATGTTGCGATTTCTAATAAAAGATTGATCTTTATTTATGAATCTTAAATTCATTGCACTATTCTGCCATATTAGAATAATGAGATAATTGGAAGTTCAGAATAAGAGTGTTCTGATGGAGGATATAATTGCATTCATTCAATTATTGATGATATGCTGTTATTGAAAATGATTGAGCGTTTTGATACTATTCTTTCTCAGATGATTAAAATGAATATAATAATTCTAATTATTGATAATGTTGATCCAATTGATGATAAAATATTTCATGTAGAGTAGTTGTCTGGGTAGTCAGAATATCGTCGGGGTATTCCTCTTAATCCTAAGAAGTGTTGTGGGAAGAAGGTTAAATTTACACCAGTAAATATCATTAAAAACTGAATTTTTAATCATTTGCTTTTTAATGATAAACCTGTAAATAGGGGGTATCATTGGATAAATCTTGCTATAATTGCAAATACAGCTCCTATAGACAGTACATAATGGAAGTGTGCAACTACATAATAGGTATCATGCAAAATGATGTCAATTGATGAATTAGCCAAAATTACTCCGGTTAGTCCTCCAATAGTAAATAAAAATACAAATCCTAGTGATCATATTATTCTGGGAGTAAATTTATTATTTATACCATGTATTGTTGCTAGTCATCTAAAAATTTTAATACCTGTTGGTACTGCAATAATTATTGTTGCTGAAGTGAAATAGGCTCGGGTATCTACATCTATACCTACTGTAAATATATGATGTGCTCAAACAATAAATCCTAAAAGACCAATTGATAATATTGCATAGATTATACCTAGTGAACCGAATGTTTCTATTTTACCTCTTTCTTGTCTAATAATATGGGAAATTAAGCCAAATCCTGGTAAAATTAAAATGTAAACTTCTGGATGCCCAAAAAATCAAAATAAATGTTGATATAAGATAGGGTCTCCTCCTCCTGTTGGGTCAAAAAATGATGTATTAAAGTTTCGATCTGTTAGTAGTATTGTGATAGCTCCTGCTAATACTGGTAAAGATAGGAGTAGTAATAAAGCTGTAATTCCTACTGATCAAACAAATAACGGAATACGTTCTGGTGTTATACCATTAGGTCGCATATTAATAATCGTTGAAATAAAATTGATTGCTCCTAAAATTGATGAAATTCCTGCTATGTGGAGTGAAAAAATTGCTAAATCTACAGGTGCCCCTCTATGAAATAAGTTATTTGAAAGAGGTGGATAAACTGTTCACCCTGTACCTGCACCTATCTCAATAAATCTACTTGCTAATAATAATGTTAATGAAGGAGGTAATAATCAAAATCTTATATTATTTATTCGTGGAAATGCTATATCTGGTGCTCCGATTATTAAAGGTACTAATCAATTCCCAAACCCTCCAATTATAATTGGTATTACTATAAAAAAAATTATAATGAATGCATGAGCAGTAACAATTACATTATAAATTTGGTCATTACCAATAAATATACCTGGTTGACCTAGTTCAATACGGATGATTCATCTTATAGAAGAGCCTACTATACCTGATCATAAACCAAATATAAAATATAAAATTCCAATATCCTTATGGTTTGTTGAAAATAATCATTTATTCAATGATAAGATGGCTGAATTTTAGGTTATAAATTGTAAATTTATATATGGTGTAAACCTCTTATCAAATTCTATAGTCAATATAATGATATTAGATTGCAAATCTAAAGTAGTATTTAATACTGGAATTTAAAGCTTAAAGATTTTATATTTTTAACTTTGAAGGTTAATAGTTTAATTTAACTTAAAGCTTTAAAAATTAAAAATTAAAAATAAAGGAAATATTAAATTTAATATTAATATAAAATTAAAAATTGTTGATGAATTTGTTTTATACAAGTAAATATTTAATGGGTGATTTAATATTAAAAATGGTAAAATAATGCGTATATAAAAGAATAATGTTAATAAAGATATCATAATTAATACTATTATTAAATATAATAGTCTACTGTTAATTATAGATTGAATTGTAATTCATTTTGGTAAAAATCCTAAAAATGGTGGCAACCCACCTATTCTTAATATAAGGGAAGAGAATGTTAATTTTTCTGGAATTGATATTAAAATATTTACTTGATTTAAGAAGTAAATTTTGTAATGATTAAAAAATAGAATTGATGTTATTAAGATGAAGGAATATAAAATAAAGTATTTGAATCATTGTATTTTGTTAATAACTATTATTAGAATTCATCTTAAATGATTAATAGAAGAGTATGCCATAATTATTATAATTGAGCTATATTTAATACCTCCAATTGATCCAATTATTGCTGACATTGCAATTGAAATATAAATTAATTTATTAGGAGATAAAATTCTTACGAAATAAATAGGTGTAATCTTTTGCCATGTTAATAAAATTGATCTTTCAAATCATTTTATAAAGAATATTATTTTTGGTAATCATATATGAAAGGGTGCTGCTCCTATTTTTAATAGCAATCTAATTATGATTATTATTTTTATTATACCGTTAATTATTGATATATAGATTGAGAATAATATTATCAATAAGGAGAATAATATGATAATTCTTCCAATTCTTTGTGTCAAGAAGTAGATTATTATGGATTTAGATCTTTTTAAATTTTTTGATATAGATATTATAGGAATGAAGAATATTAAATTTATCTCTATACCTATTCAAATTCCTATTCAGTTTTTTGATCTTAAAGAAATAATACTACTAACAATAATTATTATAAAGAAAATTAATTTTCTAAAGTTAATTAAAAAGAAGAAGATTTATACTTCTATAAATAGGGTATGAACCTATTAGCTTAATTAGCTTATCTTTTTCTTTTTATATATAAGTGTATGATGCACATGGAATTTTGATTTCCTTAGATTTAGTTTAATTCTAAAATATATAATAAGAGTATATTATACATTATTTATCCTATCAAGATAATCCTTTTTGTCAGGCATCTTATT